TTGAATGAAAATTAGATTAGAGCCTTAGAGTCTTAATTTAATATTTAATAAGAGTATTAATTTAATAAAACTTAATAAATTTTTTTATGTGTGGTGATCAAGTAGTTATTTAATTTATAGGAATCAAAGTCAAAATCCGAAGAATGGATTTTGACTTTGGTAACATAAGATTGAATTGTAGAAAGAACCATCCGGATCGTTTTTTTATCGATATTCCTGGTTACTAATACTAACTAGGAAATCTCTATTAAACAAAAGAGTGAATTCTTTCGCTTTCTTCCGTGGAATTAGTTAACAAGGTCTTGCATCTTTCTATATCTCCCGAAAATAATCCCCCACTAAGAATCCTTTTTGTTGGATCGTATTATAACGAATTCTTTTGGAGTTTTTAGGAAATACTTTAAAATTTTATTAAATTATGAAATTTATAAGACAAGAAAAGATAATAACTACTAATACGAATAATAAAAGGGTGGATTATCGTATATATATATTTCATGTAGAAACATGTAGAAAGATGAATTAGAAACATGTAGAAAGATGAATAGGTCCATTTATTTATATATTTATTGTATTTTATTAATTAATATATATTTCTTAAATTAATATATATTTCTTAAAACATATACTTATAGACTCCCTATCCCTATTAAGTATATATATACTCACTTAGGTATACTTAGTATAATATAACAATTATATATGAATTATAAGATATCTTTATAACAATATAAGGATAAGGTTCAAATATAAAACAATAAATATAACAATAAATAACAGGTACAAATATTAAATCGAGGTACCCATTCTATGATAACTCTCAACAGTCTCCCCTCCATTTTTGTGCCTTTAGTGGGCTTAGTATTTCCGGCAATTGCAATGGCTTCTTTATCTCTTTATGTTCAAAAAAACAAGATTTTTTAGATACAACAAGGAAAAATCTTATATATATATATTTTTTTTCAAGACTTACTTGGATCATAACACGGATATCTAGTTAGTAAAATATGGTATAATATGCGGCTTCCTTCGGGCATAAGCTCTTATGTATGTGTAAACATGATAAATGAATTATAACTATTTTCAAATAGATCGGGATCGGGGAGAATTGCTGAAATGTAAAGTCAATATATATGTATTAGGAAATCATATGAAAGGGATGTTATTATTTTAGTTTGGATCTAAGAAATTCGATGAATTATCCCTAAAGGTTCACATCATAATAGTGCTGGTTGATGAGAGTTACTTCGGAAACAAAAAAAAGTAAAAAAAAAAATTATTTTTGTTATTCTCCCAATTCCAATAAAATGCAACTAGGTCTAGTTAGAGTATGAGTTGGCGATCAGAACGTATATGGGTAGAACTTATAGCGGGGTCTCGAAAAACAAGTAATTTCTGTTGGGCCTTTATTCTTTTTTTAGGTTCATTAGGGTTTTTATTGGTTGGAACGTCCAGTTATTTTGGTAGGAATTTTATATCTTTATTTCCTTCTCAGCAAATAATTTTTTTTCCACAAGGTATCGTGATGTCTTTCTATGGGATCGCAGGTCTTTTTATTAGCTCCTATTTGTGGTGCACAATTTCGTGGAATGTAGGTAGTGGTTATGATCGATTCGATATAAAAGAGGGCATAGTGTGTATTTTTCGTTGGGGATTTCCTGGAAAAAATCGTCGCATATTCCTCCAATTCCTTATGAAAGACATTCAGTCCATCAGAATAGAAATTAAAGAGGGTATTTATGCTCGTCGTGTCCTTTATATGGAAATAAAAGGACAAGGAGCCATTCCCTTGACTCGTACTGATGAGAATTTTACTCCACGAGAGATTGAGCAAAAAGCTGCTGAATTGGCCTATTTCTTGCGTGTACCAATTGAAGTATTTTGAAAAAAGGAACTGAAGAATGAATACTTTGCAAGAGATAAAAAACTCAAGAATCATCTTTTTTTCTATAGCATAACTTAACTGAAGTTTCTTCAGAACGCTTACTCGAGCCAAAGCAAACGTATATGAAACAATTCTAAAACTAAATTGTTTATGTCCACAATTTTTTTTATGCGTATGTAAATCCACTTAACTCAATTCAGTAACAAATCTAAATGATAGATTCATCATATATCAAAACAAAACTTTTCATCATAAAGTAAAGAATTTTTTTTATAAATAGTTGATATTTTGATAGAACGGGAGTTCTTTCGTCTCGAAATCCGACTACTATTAATTTAATTTGAAGAGGGCTCTTTCTTATTCTATATTCTTTCTAAATTCAAGGACTAACCGCTGTACTGAATCACAAAAAAATCCGGAAATACATCGATGACTTGTAATAGAACTTATGCTTGATAGAAATATTAGTATCATATAGAGTCGACGAATGAGGTGCGTTCATTAAAAATTTTAAAATTCACAGACGAAAAAATGGCAAAAAAGAAAGTATTAATTTCCCTTCTATATCTTGCATCTATAGTATTTTTGCCTTGGTGGATCTCTCTCTCATTTAATAAAAGTCTGGAATCTTGGTTTACTAATTGGTGGAATACTAGGCAATCCGAAATTTTTTTGAATGATATTCAAGAAAAGAGTATTCTAAAAGAATTCATAGACTTAGAGGAACTCTTACGTTTGGACGAAATGATAAAGGAATACCCGGAAACACATTTACAAAAGCCTCGCATCGAAATCTACAAAGAAACGATCCAATTGATCAAGATGCACAACGAGGATCGCATCCATACAATTTTACACTTCTCGACAAATATAATCTGTTTCGGTATTCTAAGTGGTTATTCTATTCTAGGTAATGAAGAACTTGTTATTCTTAACTCTTGGTTTCAAGAATTCCTATACAACTTAAGCGACACAATAAAAGCTTTTTCTATTCTTTTATTAACTGATTTATGTATAGGATTCCATTCGCCCCACGGTTGGGAATTAATGATTGGCTCTGTCTACAAAGATTTTGGATTTGCTCATAATGATCAAATTATATCCGGTCTTGTTTCTACTTTTCCAGTCATTTTAGATACAATTTTTAAATATTGGATCTTTCGTTATTTAAATCGTGTATCTCCTTCACTTGTAGTGATTTATCATTCAATGAATGACTGAAAAGTGATCGAACGATCCAATTATAATATTTGTTACTTTGTACATAAGCAAAACATTCAAAATTGTACTTACTACCCATCCAAGGGATTTCTCCAATATTCCAGTAAAATTATTTATATTTAATATTTAAGTAAATAGCAAAATTATAGATAGGGAACTATACTAGCGACCTACCTAATTTTATTGTAGAAATTTTCGGGATCAATGATTGGACCATGCAAACTAAAAATACCTTTTCTTGGATAAAGAAAGAGATTACTCGATCCATTTCCGTATCGCTCATGATATATATACTAACCCAGGCACCCCTTTCAAATGCATATCCCATTTTTGCACAGCAGGGTTATGAAAATCCACGAGAAGCGACTGGCCGTATTGTATGTGCCAATTGCCATTTAGCTAATAAACCCGTGGATATCGAGGTTCCACAAGCGGTACTTCCTGATACTGTATTTGAAGCAGTTGTTCGAATTCCTTATGATCTGCAACTGAAACAAGTTCTTGCTAATGGTAAAAAAGGAGCTTTGAATGTCGGGGCTGTTCTTATTTTACCCGAGGGGTTTGAATTAGCCCCTCCCGATCGTATTTCGCCCGAGATTAAAGAAAAGATAGGAAATCTGTCTTTTCAGAGCTATCGTCCCACTAAAAAAAATATTCTTGTGATAGGTCCGGTTCCTGGTCAGAAATATAGTGAAATCACCTTTCCTATTCTTTCCCCGGACCCCGCTACTAAGAAAGATGTGCACTTCTTAAAATATCCCATATATGTAGGCGGGAACAGGGGAAGGGGTCAGATTTATCCCGACGGGAGCAAGAGTAACAATAATGTTTATAATGCTACAGCAGCAGGTATAGTAAGCAAAATAATACGAAAAGAAAAAGGGGGGTACGAAATAACCATAGCGGATGCATCGGATGGACGTCAAGTGGTTGATATTATCCCTCCAGGACCGGAACTTCTTGTTTCAGAGGGCGAATCCATCAAACTTGATCAACCATTAACGAGTAATCCTAATGTGGGTGGATTTGGTCAGGGAGATGCGGAAATAGTACTTCAAGATCCATTACGTGTCCAAGGTCTTTTGCTCTTCTTGGCATCTGTTATTTTGGCACAAATCTTTTTGGTTCTTAAAAAGAAACAGTTTGAGAAGGTTCAATTGTCCGAAATGAATTTCTAGATCTGCGGATTTATCAACATCAAGCTCTAAAAAGAAACAAATTTTTGTTGGGAATTATGTATGATCAAAAAAATTTTGCTTATTTATATTCTTTATTCTCCATTCTACATTCTACCGGATTTCGGGAATTACTTAATACCGCATTCCTGGTCATAGTATATTGTGAAGGCGACTGTTTTACTTAACTCTTCTTTATTTATTTGTTTTTTCAATCCAAATTGAAACGGTATGATATAGAATGAATCAATAGTTTTCTATTTGACTAGAATCAAAACAAAAGATAAATAAGCGGAGAATAGAAACCAAAGTATAAATGAGAGGAACAAAGGATTTTAGGGGAGATTGTTCGTCTCCTAGTCCTTGACACAAGAAACGGAATTTTACCCAACCCTTTCTTGTGTCGAATTAATAAAGATTCTCGATCCCGTTCGTAAAAAATGGATATTTGTAGTTTTCATTTTTTTTTTTTTTTTTATATAGGTTTATTTTATCATAATCCTTTTTTAGATTTCTTACGTAACATAGTGGTAGTGGACAAATAAATATAGGTCAATTTATTGAGCAATATAGAACTTCTTCAATTTCAACGAACTTATAAAAAAAAAATTCACTTTTATTAGATTAAATATTTATTAGATTAAATGGAGTAAGGTTCTATTCTATTAGTATAGAAAGGGTTTGCATGATATCTGATTGATAGAAATATATTCTATTTA